CTAGTGTGTCGAGATTTACATTACGGTTTTCAAGCCGGGACTTCTGTTAATGTTCGTTGTGGGGTCGAGCAATACCTGCCTTCTTTACTTGCTTGGCAATTTGGGCTTGCTCAGAAAATTCCGGTGCCTCCTTTCTGGTCTTTCAACAAAAAAAAACTTCTATGCTCTTGTTTTCAATAGAGAGGATGGTTGCACTAGGAAAGCCCGTGGGAACACAAGCAAAGGCTTAACACCAACAGATGCGGATGAATTAGCTCTCTAGCCTAGCACCCTTCCAACCTGAGAACAGGCATCTCAGAAGGAAAGTTTTTTTAACTTTCTTTCGGGCGATGTCCCTCCTAAAGGACCGGATCCGCAGCTAGATCGATTCCTAACAGGATTGTCTAATCTTTCTTTGCTTAACTCTTACTCTTTGATCGACCAAGCAAATTCGACATCCCTATCCCTTCCCGATGAAGCTTCCTTTTATTTGAATGAATGAGGAACGAAGGAAGGGAAGGCGCATGCAAGAGAAAAGAAATCCCCTATTTTATTTTAATTTTGGCATGAGTCCTAATACATTGACCTCTCGTAGACCTGAAACTAAAGTTTTTTGGCTATTGAAAAAAAAAAATAATAGAGACGAACAAAGCCATATAGATTCTCAATAAAGGGAGGAACTCAACCTCGGTCAGGAAGGATGACCAATTGCTGGGGGTCGATTTTCTCTTACTTCCATATGAACGGAAAGGGGAGAACGAAAGAGAAGGGAATGATTCCTGGTTGTACAGTGGAACCCCGTCCTTGACCAAGCCAAAAGTCTTTCGATCTTTTGATACCTGCCGGTCGATCAGGAATACAAGGTGTAGCGGTAGCCACCCTGGTTTGATAGGGGAGACAGATTTACTCTTAAGTCTCCTCCTCCTTCATTCGGTAACTATGAACAGAGGATATTTTTGTTCTATGCTCCTCCCTCTATCCCTCGTACCTCTATCTTTCCTTATATTCCCCAAATGGTCCTACTACACTTAACTTCAAGGCTAAAATAAAGACTCTAGTTATAGTTCAGTCAACAGCAGTCCACAATAGATCGTATTCGCTCGCTCGACCACTTGTGTAAGCATAAGGGGAGATCGGATACTTATATCATGGAAATAAATTACCTATTCTCAATCCTTTCAGGGAAAGATCGTTAGCTAGTTAGAGCGGAGGGGAGGTTAACTGATGGCAGGCAACTCCCAATGTAAGAAAACTTCCTCCTCAAAGTATATTCAAGTTGTTCTCCTTTTTAGATATTACATTGTTACAATCATCTAGCCTTGGCACCTGTAGTTACCTTCATGTCATCGTTTATGCTGCTATCTCTGGGCCGTCACATCTAGTATCGAATGTCTGGCTCCATACCTATGGTGCTCGCAGTGATACCTAAAATGTTCTCTTACTTAGCCACCTTTCGAGCTAAGAGCACCGTCTTCTTCATCTGCACCTTCAATCTGGCACGACCGCCTTCCAGTAGACAGTGGAGGGATGAATTCTTCTCAAGGTATTATCATTGTTTTGCTACTGGATATTTTTTATTCATTCATAAAGAATTTCCCTGGAACCGGGCTAAAGAGATAAGGAGAGAAGGAATGAAAAGAGAAATGAGTAAGCCACCCCGAGGGGGGAGACTCTCCTTCTCAGATTCAGATGCGGGATCTCCTCTGCAATAGAAAAAGTATTTTCCAGTGAAGCACTCCGATCTTTGAATTTGAAGGCTTTCCGGAATAAGCGATGCTAGAAGGGCTATGCCCAAGGCGATGTTCACAAGGATTCTTCTTCAAGAATAAGGTGAATTTGGTGGTCAAGATCTTTTTTAATTAGAATCCAGATCGTAGCGCCGATCTTTCCCAAAGGAATTTTTTCCTCTTACATCTTTGGCCGCCTTTCGTGTGAAATCGCTATCCTATATAGTTCATTCCATATCTACCCGTGTAATACCTTTTAACTTCCATCGGTGGAATGCTTCTCCTGGAAATGATATGAATTTACTAAGAGAATATCTAGATAGCATAGACTTCCGAGCTGATAAAAGAAAAAGAATCTCTCTCATAATCATAATGAAGAGACAAGAAAACTTCCTAGTTCTAGTTTATGAGGTTTGCAGGTTATTCAATCTTAGACTGCTCGGTCTGACTTTGACAGCGAGATTGGTCTTTCTTTGTCTGGCCTCGTATCTAATTTAAGATAAGTTTTTCATTTTATTTGCACTAAGTTACTTAAGATATCTCAACACTATTAGAAAAAGGGGGGTCAGAGACTTTGCACAGAAAGATAGAGAAGGGATTGATTCTTCGGGAAGCCAGAGATAAGACGATAAAAGAGAGAATGAAGAGGAGGTTCACTCAGTCCTATTAGTTAGTTAGAAGAAGCAGCGCCTTGTTTGGTCGGAAGGTGCATGTAGCGCGAGTCATTTCTTTCTTTTGTGGAAACGCTGAGACCGGTATTGCATTTCTAGCATGAACGTGCACGCATGCTTACT